CTTCGGATCTAGTCAGACCATATCATTCTAGTGTATATTGACAATTTCAAAAAACTGCTACTACTATGAGCATAGTGTGCTGGTGGTCGGGCAAATATGCCCCCATCGTCTAGTGGTTCAGGACATCTCTCTTTCAAGGAGGCAGCGGGGATTCGACTTCCCCTGGGGGTAAGGTATTACGAAAGGAAAAATAGATCAGGGATTCTAAGTAAGCCCAGAATTTATTCTTCCTGGGTCGATGCCCGAGCGGTTAATGGGGACGGACTGTAAATTCGTTGGCAATATGTCTACGCTGGTTCAAATCCAGCTCGGCCCAAGAATTCGCTAATCCACACACATGAAATGATATAACCCCTTTGTTCTCCCGAAATCCTCGATACGAAAGAAAAAAAGGAAAATTGTTGTCCCACCTGCTATTTTTTGTTTGGCTCTTTTCTTTTCTCTTTTCCTTTTTTTTTTCAAAAAAATTATGATCTTGCTGATGATCTAGATTCATATCATGATCTGTAAGTAGAAAGTCTAAGAAAAAAAGAGTTTTTTTCTTTCCATTACTTTATTATTTTTTTCATTGAAAGAACGATTATCAATCGATTTGGAAATAAGGAAAAGATTACTCGTAATCCTTGCTGTTCGCACTAAAAAGCATTAATATATATCACCCGCGTCTTTGTTACAAGATACAAGACGACGATTCTAATCTAAATAGAAAGTTTTTGAATGAAATCATAAGACTATGTATACCGTATACTTTATTTCCCTGGGATTGTAGTTCAATTGGTCAGAGCACCGCCCTGTCAAGGCGGAAGCTGCGGGTTCGAGCCCCGTCAGTCCCGACGGATCAAAATGTAATACAAAAAAAAATACATAACTTGCTTTATCCTTTTTCTGTAAAATGTAAAAAGAGTACAAATAGCATAATGTCATTTCCAAGGGATCTTTCTTAATTTTTTTAATTTTTCTATTTGTTTTTTTTCGTTTTTCATTTCCCATCAAACAAATATGGGAATTTCCATTTCGTTACCTAGTACCGATTTGTGGGAGAGAAAGATATGTGGATTAGTACAATTATTGGTAGCATCATATGGAGGATTTCAAAGTAATACAATACCATACTGGGGATCTGGCATTTTCGATTACTGCGACGTTTTGTAATGTAAAATAGAGTACCATATGTTCGTCGGGAACACATACATAAATGGAATTTGTACGATACAAAATGAATTTAACATAATGACTTTGATAGAATACTTTATTAGAAAGTATCTTCTTTTTTGACTACGATTTTGTGTAACCTCAATTACTAATTTGAATTTGAAAAAATCTATCTCATTCAAACTTCTCACTGAATTTTTTTGATATATTCTATTATACGCGTTCCTTTCCTAAGCCAAGGAAGGGGGAGTCTTAATCTTAATAAAATAAAGATCAAATAAAAAGAAGGATCCCACTTCTTTTAGTTTTGGCGAGGGACTGAATAATCTTTTAAGGGTTTCTGTCAAAGAAAAAGAAAAAAACTCTAAATATAGTGAATTTTATAGATTTTTTAGACTGGGACTCATTTTTATTACACCTTTTTTGTTTTCCAAGAAGATTAGCTTCTTAAAGGAGTTAACTTATAATTCCTTGTTATTTTTTCTTTTTTTTTTGCTTTTATCCTTTGTTTGGGTTTGTTTGTAACCAATGTAAACGTAAAGGCGTTTAGATGAGACTTTATCAGATGAGAAAGCAGTCGTTTAGAGAAAAGAAAAAATGGAAAAGAAAAGTGAGAAATAAAAAAGAAAAAGAAAGTCAAGAAATTTTTGATTCGGTATGGATACAAGGATCTTCCTATGGTATACTATTTAATTCTCGACGATGAATCGATTTGATAGTTCAGATATTGTTATTCATGATATTTAATTTACAGGCGAAAGAGTTATCATCTCTATGGGATTAAATCCCGAGTTATTGCGAAGTAAAGAAAAATCAAATAAATAGTGAGATTATGGAAGTAAATATTCTCGCATTTATTGCTACTGCGCTGTTCATTCTAGTTCCTACTGCCTTTTTGCTTATAATATACGTAAAAACGATCAGTCAAAGTCAGGGCGATAAAGTTGAATGAAACTTGACTTCTTAATTCTTGTCAATGATTGAAGAAACAAAATGAAAAATGAAAAGGATTCCAATTTCATGTCTTAAATGAAATGAGTGGACTAGAATCAACAGTATTCTATGAGATCCGCTAGTATGAGTATGGTAGAAAGAAATAGGAATTTTTCTACCATACTCTCTATTATTGTTATTGTTATGTAGTGTATTTGTACTGGATAACGATGTAGGTGGCTTAATCTTAATAGAGATCAATCTACAATCTAAATACGTATTTTCCTACATGTATATATGAATTATCGAGATGTATTCACTTAATTGAATGAATATTTAATAACTGAACTGCTTTCTTTTCTCTTTAAACAGTTTTAGTTTTAAACAGTAAAAGGGGAAACAGAACAAATAAAAAGGCAAATGGAAAGGTTAAAAAAAAAAGGTTTACACTCTTCCGCATTGTCTAGATCTGTAACACTGTTAAGAGTGGGGTTTATCAAAATAGAAATTTTAGGAATAATTTGGTTAGAAACAGATTTCAAATGATTTGTATTCATTCTTTATTTGTTTTGTTTGATTGAAATGATATTATTCGTATTTTTTTTTATTATTCATATATAGAAGTCATATTTATGAATATATATTTCATATATATAGAAAGTTCTTATTCATATATAGGATTATTGTCATTCAATATATATTTTATTATTCATAGACTACATTACTCTATTAGAATTCAATATAATATGGAAATGCAGATAATTTTAGATAAAATTAAAATAATAATTAATAAGAAAAGTTAAATCTTTGTCAAACAATTTATAAAACAATTGATGCAGTTTGATTCCTCAGTTCAATACGTAGTACCTCGATTCTAGAGTCCACTTCTTCCCCATACTACGAGTGAAAGGGAAAATGTAAAGACTACCATTAAAGCAGCCCAAGCGAGACTTACTATATCCATGTGAATTCTATCCCCTATCTCTATCAATATGAAGGAATTATTCCATTATTATTCACTAATAATATTCGAATTATTGGTACAGAGTCAAAAAAGGATTTTACTCCATACCATTGATGAAACGATCTAATAAATCCAATTCAATTCTAATAAGTTAGTATATGATTTGTAGTAGAATCGGTAAAGATTAAGTACAAGCAAAATAAGTAACGATGCTCTTGGAAGTATCAAGAAAATTTTTCTAACATGTAGGAACAATAACATGTTTTGTTGTGCTTCATTAATTCAAACGTCTAAAAAAGATAGAATCAAGGTGGATCGCTATTTATTACATAGCTCTATTTTTTTCCATTTGATCGAATCTGTACCTTACCTTCTCCCCATTCTTTATGTAAAAGAATGGTAAGACAGGCTAGTCAAGAATGGAATAGGAATTCCCTAAAAGAACTTCCTTTTTTTCATTTAAAAAAAAAGTAAAAACGGCCAATTAATCCATTCAATCAATCTAATTAGTATTGAATGCCCCAGTACTCAAAGATTTTTATGAGTCTGTAGACAAAATACCTTACGCCATTTCTGCAATTACTAATTAACTTCCTCTTGAGTATTCACTCTACTTTAAGATCCAATCAGTAGACATTACATTAATAGTGTTTTGTTTAAGGGCTATCAGATTAAGATTTATCAATTCCCCACTACTAGAAACTTGCCTTGAATCCGAGACGAAAGGATTTACAGCACTTTAGAGGACAGAACTTTCAGATGTTTAGAATCAAGCAAGTATCAAGAATCCTTTTCTTCTGTTGGGTTTGTGTTGAGGACAAATTTGTCAAGTTAAATCAGCAAAACAAAACAATAGGGGGGTAGTTCGAAGCTTTTGTTGACTAGGCGACACCCGGATTTGAACTGGGGAAAAAGGATTTGCAGTCCCCCGCCTTACCGCTCGGCCATGCCGCCAAGACGATACAAAATAGCCGAAAATATCCCCACTTTTCTTTTTAGATTCAGTTGAGAAATCAAATGTAGCTTTTCAGTCACAAAAGCAAAAATTCAGGACAAATCGGAACCATTAACTATAGTGACTGTGAATTCATGAACGATTCTCGGATTTTAATCTAAAATTCCTAAAATTGTCTTTTCCTAATGATATAAAAAATCAAATTAATACATAACTAATCAAGATTAAAAAAAAAAGTCTTCTCGGTTATATTGTTATATTAATATTATAATAGCAATTATACATATATGTAAACCCCAGAACCTAAATTGTTTTAGAGATATCTAAGCAAATATCTTAACTGTTCTGTATATGATTTTTATCTATAGAAAATAGGAACTTTGATAGAACACGACATAGGCTGTCCCGAATAGAAATTTAAAAAAGGAGGAGATATGTATAGATAGCTAGAGTTATATCTGAACATATTTTAATAAATACAAGTCTTCTTACGCACTTATAATCATATTATATGAATTAGACTAAAAAATTAGGTAAAAACGTCTCCTTTCTATTATATGATTATATGCGAATATATGCGAATCTTTTTTTTAATTGAATCGATGAAAAATGAAATATTAATCAATTTTTTAGTTTTTTCTGATTATTATGTTTTTCTCTCATCAAACAGACCAAATCCGGAATACGTTTATTTTGCTGGTATCTAATCGGATTGTAATATCATAATAGTGGTAAAAATGAAATAACTTTTGATATTTTATACAAAGCTAAACAAAGCTAAAACTCCATAAAATAAAAGTCAATAAGTCTAAGTTAAGTCAAATTTTTCATTTTCTTTCCATTTGTATCTGTTTCAAATTCCAATTTGCTCTTTATTCCTCTGTTCATACTAGGATAAAATTTCATGTGATTTAGTAAACAGAATATTAAATTCCATCGTTGCTAGATCGATCCATATTTTTGGATCAAGAATGATTCAATAATGGGATTTTTTTCGATAAATGATAAATTCAAAATGCTGGGGGATGTAAATGAGGGAACGTCTACAATACCTGGGTTTAATCAGATACAATTTGAAGGGTTTTGTAGGTTTATTGATCATGGCTTAACCGAAGAACTTTCTAAGTTTCCAAAAATGGAAGATACAGAGCAAGAAATTGAATTCCAATTATTTGCGGAAACATATCAATTAGTGGAACCATTGATAAAAGAAAGAGATGCTATATATGAAGCAATCACATATTCTTCTGAATTATATGTATCCGCGAAATTAATTTGGAAAACCAGTAGGGATATGCAAAAACAAACCCTTTTTATTGGAAACATTCCTCTAATGAATTCCTTGGGAACCTCTATAGTAAATGGAATATACAGAACTGCGATCAATCAAATCTTGCAAAGCCCCGGTATCTATTATCGGTCCGAAGTAGACCATAACGGAATTTCGGTCTATACCAGTACCATAATATCAGATTGGGGAGGAAGATTCGAATTAGAGATTGATAGAAAAGCAAGGATATGGGCTCGTGTAAGTAGGAAACAGAAAATCTCTATTCTAGTTCTATCATCAGCTATGGGTTTGAATCTAAGGGAAATTTTAGAAAATGTTTGTTACCCTGAGATTTTCTTGTCTTTCCTAACTGAGAAGGAGAAAAAAAAAATAGGGTCAAAGGAAACTGCTATTTTGGAGTTTTATCAACAATTTACGTATGTAGGCGGAGATCCAGTATTTTCTGAATCTTTATGTAAGGAATTACAAAAAAAATTCTTTCAACAAAGATGTGAATTAGGAAGGATTGGCCGACGAAATATGAACCAGAGATTGAATCTTGATCTACCTTCGACTAATACATTTTTGTTACCGAGAGATATATTGGCGGCTGGGGATTATTTGATTGGAATGAAATTTGGAATGGGCACCCTTGATGATATGAATCATTTAAAAAATAAGCGTATTCGCTCGGTTGCGGATCTCTTACAAGATCAATTTGGATTGGCTTTGGTTCGTTTAGAAAATATGGTTCGAGGCACTATATGTGGAGCAATTAGACATAAATTGATACCGACTCCTCAGAGTTTGGTACCTTCAACTCCATTAACAACTACTTATGAATCTTTTTTCGGGTTACACCCATTATCTCAAGTTTTAGATCGAACTAATCCATTGACACAAACAGTTCATGGGAGAAAGTTGAGTTATTTGGGACCTGGAGGATTGACAGGGCGAACTGCGAATTTTCGGATACGAGATATCCATCCTAGTCACTATGGACGCATTTGTCCAATTGACACGTCTGAAGGAATCAACGTTGGGCTTATTGGATCCTTAGCAATTCATGCGAAAATGGGTCATTGGGGCTCTCTAGAAAGCCCGTTTTATGAAATCTTTGAAGAATCAAAATCAAAAAAAAACCGGATGTTTTATTTATCACCAAATAGAGATGAATACTATATGATAGCAGCAGGAAATTCTTTGGCGCTGAGTCGAGGTATTCAGGAAGAACAGGTTGTTCCAGCTCGATACCGTCAAGAATTCCTGACTATTGCATGGGAACAGGTGCATCTTCGAAGTATTTTTCCCTTCCAATATTTTTCTATTGGAGCTTCCCTTATTCCTTTTATCGAACATAATGACGCGAATCGAGCTTTAATGAGTTCTAATATGCAACGTCAAGCAGTTCCCCTTTCTCAGTCCGAGAAATGCATTGTTGGAACTGGAGCGGAACGACAGGTGGCTCTAGATTCAGGAGTTTCTGTTATAGCTGAACACGAGGGAAGGATCATTTATACCGATACTGACAAAATTTTTTTATTAGGCAATGGGGACAGTTTCAATATTCCATTAATTGTGTATCAACGTTCTAACAAAAATACTTGTATGCATCAAAAAGGTCGGGTTCAGCGAGATAAGTGCATTAAAAAGGGACAAATTTTAGGAGATGGTGCCGCTACAGTTGATGGCGAACTTGCTTTGGGTAAAAACGTATTAGTAGCTTATATGCCGTGGGAGGGTTACAATTCTGAAGATGCAGTACTCATTAGCGAGCGTCTGGTATATGGAGATATTTATACTTCTTTTCACATACGGAAATATGAAATTCAGGCTCATGTAACAAGTCAAGGTTCCGAAAGGATCACTAACGAAATACCGCATCTAGAAGCCCATTTACTCCGAAATTTAGACAAAAATGGAATTGTGGCGCTGGGATCGTGGGTAGAGACGGGCGATATTTTAGTAGGTAAATTAACGCCTCAGATGTCAAAAGAGTCATCGTATGCCCCTGAAGATAGGTTATTACGAGCCATACTTGGCATTCAGGTATCCAGTTCAAAGGAAACTTGTCTAAAACTCCCTACAGGTGGTAGGGGCCGAGTTATTGATGTTATATGGGTCCAGAAAAAAGGGGGTTCAGGTTCTAATCCAGAAACAATTCGTGTATATATTTTACAGAAACGTGAAATCAAAGTCGGCGATAAAGTAGCTGGAAGACATGGAAATAAAGGTATCGTTTCAAAAATTTTGCCTAGGCAAGATATGCCTTATTTGCAAGATGGAAGAACTGTTGATATGGTCTTCAACCCATTAGGAGTACCTTCACGAATGAATGTAGGACAGATATTTGAATGTTCACTCGGGTTAGCGGGAGATCTGCTAGATAGACATTATCGAATAGCGCCTTTTGATGAGAGATATGAACAAGAAGCTTCGAGAAAATTAGTGTTTTCTGAATTATATGAAGCCAGCAAGCAAACCGCTAATCCATGGGTCTTTGAACCTGAGTATCCCGGAAAAAGCAGAATATTTGATGGAAGAACAGGAAATCCCTTTGAACAGCCTGTTATAATAGGAAAGCCTTATATCTTGAAATTAATTCATCAGGTTGATGATAAAATACATGGACGCTCCAGTGGGCATTATGCACTTGTTACACAACAACCCCTTAGAGGAAAGGCCAAGCAAGGAGGACAACGTATAGGAGAAATGGAGGTTTGGGCTCTAGAGGGATTTGGTGTTTCTCATATTTTACAAGAGATGCTTACTTATAAATCTGATCATATTAAAACTCGTCAAGAAGTACTTGGTACTACGATCGTTGGAGGAACAATACCTAAACCCGAGGATGCTCCAGAATCTTTTCGATTGCTCGTTCGAGAACTACGATCTTTAGCTTTGGAACTGAATCATTTCTTTGTGTCTGAGAAGAACTTCCAGATTAATAGGAAGGAAGCTTAATCGAAATTAATCAGAATTTTTCTTCTATGATCGATCGGTATAAACATCAACAACTACGAATTGGATCAGTTTCTCCTCAACAAATAAGTGCTTGGGCCAATAAAATCCTACCTAACGGAGAGCTTGTTGGAGAGGTGAAAAAACCCTATACTTTTCATTACAAGACCAATAAACCTGAAAAAGAGGGATTATTCTGTGAAAGGATTTTTGGTCCTATAAAAAGTGGAATTTGTGCTTGTGGAAATTATCGAGGAATCGGAGGTGAAAAAGAAGACCTAAATTTTTGTGAACAATGCGGAGTCGAATTTGTTAATTCTCGGATACGCAGATATCAAATGGGCTACATCAAATTGGCATGCCCAGTAACCCATGTGTGGTATTTGAAACGTCTTCCTAGTTTTATCGCCAATCTTTTAGATAAATCTATTAAAGAATTGGAAGGCCTAGTATACTGCGATGTGTGATTTGATCGAAATTTTGATTTTACAGATTTGAAATGAAAAACTGTCATCCCATTTAATCGATAATCGAATTAGGATGCCCTGGATCTGACATGTCTCTTGGGAAGAGTAAGATGGAGCTCAGAATTTTGGGTGTATTCAATACTCCCCAATAAAAAGGGAATTGGTCTATGGTCGATTCAGTCCCAAATAAATAGGAATTTCTAGTTGTACCTCGTGAAAACAGACTTCTTTCATTTCTGGAATTAAGCATTGCCCCTCTTTTTTTTAGAAATCAATTTTGTTTAAGTAAACAATATAGGTCATGGTTGTAGAAGTCTATACATCGCATATAGGCTTTAAGAGCATCGCATAGAGGCTTTAATTTGAAAATCTGAAGAGGGGGCATCGTGGCATAACCGTCGGGGTGAAGTCGAGGCCTAAAAGATCGAATGGAATAATACATAGACAAGTTAATCCCTCAAGAATTCCACAGTACTGGGAATTAGTCCTTCGAAGGAAAGGAGACTACTCAAGAATTTCCATTTCATTTATCTCGTAATTTTGATAATTGACTAAATATAAATGAAAGAATTAAGAAAATAAAATCTAAATAAAAAGGAAAAGAAAAAAAAAATGAATAAATGAAATCTTACTTGGTCTTTATTGATAACTTGAGTAAAGGGTAGGTCTTTTTTTGGAGGTACTTTTAGCAAATAAATTTGAAAGTGGTAACCCTGTTCGTTATCTTTATTTGGTATAACTACTTGAGCCGGATGAAAGCAAACTTTCACGTCCGATTTTGAAGGGAGGAGATTCTATAGGATCCTATCCTAATTTTTCTTTTGCTAGGCCCAGAGCAAAAAAACCTACTTTCTTACGATTACGAGGTTCATTCGAATATGAAATCCAATCCTGGAAATACAGCATCCCACTTTTTTTTACTACCCAAGGTTTCGATACATTTCGAAATCGAGAAATTTCTACTGGAGCAGGTGTTATCCGAGAACAATTAGCCGATCTGGATTTGCGAATTATTATAGAGTATTCGTTGGTCGAATGGAACGAATTAGGGGAAGAAAGACCCAGGGATAATGAATGGGAAGATCGAAAGGTTTTTCGAAGAAAGGATTTTTTGCTTAGACGTATGGAATTAGCTAAGCATTTTCTTCGAACAAATATAGAACCAGAATGGATGGTTTTATGTCTATTACCGGTTCTTCCCCCCGAGTTGAGACCGATCATTCAGATAGATGGGGGTAAATTAATGAGCTCAGATATTAATGAACTCTATAGAAGAGTTATCTATCGAAACAATACTCTTGCCGATCTATTAACAACAAATCGATCTACGCCCGGGGAATTAGTAATGTGTCAAGAGAAATTGGTACAAGAAGCTGTGGATACACTTCTTGATAATGGCCTCCGCGGCCAACCAATGAGGGATGGTCATAATAAGGTTTACAAGTCGTTTTCAGATGTAATTGAAGGCAAAGAAGGAAGATTTCGTGAGACTCTGCTTGGCAAACGGGTTGATTATTCGGGACGTTCTGTCATTGTCGTAGGTCCCTCACTGTCATTACATCGATGTGGGTTGCCCCGTGAAATAGCAATAGAGCTTTTCCAAACATTTGTAATTCGTGGTCTAATTAGACAACAGCTTGCTTCAAACATAGGAGTTGCTAAGAGTAAAATTAGGGAAAAAGAACCGATTGTATGGGAAATACTTCAGGAAGTTATGCAGGGGCATCCTGTATTGCTGAATAGAGCTCCTACTCTACATAGATTAGGCGTACAGGCATTCCAACCAATTTTAGTGGAAGGACGTGCTCTTTGTTTACACCCATTAGTTTGTAAGGGATTCAATGCAGACTTTGATGGGGATCAAATGGCTGTTCATGTGCCTTTATCATTAGAGGCTCAAGCGGAGGCTCGTTTACTTATGTTTTCTCATACGAATCTCCTGTCTCCGGCTATCTTCGATCCCATTGCCTTACCGACCCAAGATATGCTTATTGGGATCTATGTATTAACGAATGGAGATCGACGAGGTATTTGTGCAAATAGGTATAATCCATGCAATCGTAGAAATTTTCAAAATGAAAGAATTCCCTATAATAACTATAGGGATACGAAAAAAAAAGTTCTTTTTTTTTGTAATTCCTATCATGCAATTGGAGCTTATCGGCAGAAAAGAATCCATTTAGATAGTCCTTTGTGGCTCCGATGGCAATTAGATCAACGCGTTATTGCTTCAAGAGAAGCTCCGATCGAAGTTCACTATGAATCTTTGGGTATCTATCATGAGATTTATGGACACTATCTAATAGTACGAAGTATCAAAAAAGAAATTCTTTGTATATACCTTCGGACCACTGTTGGTCATATTTCTCTTTATCGAGAAATTGAAGAGGCTATACAAGGGTTTTGTAGAGCCTTCTCGTATGGTATCTAAGCTAAATAATTCTACGGCCGACACGGGGGTAAATTCGTAAAATTGAGCCTCTTCGGTTCAACTAGGGCCCAGTTCCTTAGTTTATACGCAAATCAAGATCGAGAAAAGGGAGTTTTCCAATCATTGAATCAAATCCATTGTCGAACCCTACCCAGCGTAATATGGAGGTACTTATGGCCGAAGGGGCCAATCTGGTTTATCACAATAAAGCGATAGATGGAACTGTCATTAAACGGTTTATTAGCAAATTAATAAATCACTTCGGAATGGCGTATACATCACACATCCTGGATCAAGTAAAGACTCTGGGTTTCCACCAAGCCACCACTACATCCATTTCATTAGGAATTGATGATCTTTTAACAATACCTTCTAAGGGATGGCTAGTCCAAGACGCTGAACAACAACGTTTTCTTTTGGAAAAACAGCATCATTATGGGAATGTACACGCGGTAGAGAAATTACGTCAATCCATTGAGATATGGTATGCTACAAGCGAATATTTGCGCCAAGAAATGAATTCTAATTTTAGAATGACTGAACCTGGTAATCCAGTTCATATAATGTCTTTTTCGGGAGCTAGAGGAAATGCATCTCAAGTACACCAATTAGTAGGTATGAGAGGATTAATGTCGGATCCACAAGGACAAATGATTGATTTACCCATTCAAAGCAATTTACGCGAAGGACTTTCTTTAACAGAATATATAATTTCTTGCTATGGAGCCCGCAAAGGAGTTGTGGATACTGCTGTACGAACATCGGATGCTGGATATCTTACGCGCAGACTTGTTGAAGTAGTTCAACACATTGTTGTACGTAGAACAGATTGTGGCACCAGCCGAGGGATCTCTGTGAGTCCTCAAAATGAAATAATGTCGGAAAGACTTTTTATACAAACATTAATTGGTCGTGTATTAGCAGACGATATCTATATGGGTTCCCGATGCCTTGCCGTTAGAAATCAAGATATTGGGGTTTGGCTTGTCAATCGATTCATAACCTTTCGAACACAATTCATATCTCTTCGAACCCCCTTTACTTGTCGGAGTACGTCTTGGATCTGTCGCTTATGTTATGGTCGAAGTCCTACTCATGGCGACCTGGTTGAATTAGGAGAAGCTGTAGGTATTATTGCGGGTCAATCTATTGGAGAGCCGGGTACTCAACTAACATTACGAACTTTTCATACCGGTGGAGTATTCACAGGGGGTACTGCAGAACATGTACGAGCCTCTTCTAACGGGAAAATCAAATTTAATGAGGATTTGGTTCATCCCACACGTACACGCCATGGGCATCCTGCTTTTCTATGTTATATGAACTTGTATGTAACTATTGAAAGTGAAGATATTCTATATAACGTGACTATTCCACAAAAAAGTTTTATTTTAGTTCAAAATGATCAATATGTAGAATCAGAACAAGTGATTGCCGAGATTCGCGCGGGAAGATACACTTTGAATTTTAAAGAAAGGGTCCGAAAACATATTTATTCCGACTCCGAAGGAGAAATCCATTGGAGTACTGATGTGTACCATACACCTGAATTTGCATATAGTAATGTCCACCTCTTACCAAGAACAAGCCATTTATGGATATTAAAAGGAAGTTCGTGCAGATACCGTGTAGTCTCTTTTTCAATACATAAGGATCAAGATCAAGTTCATTCTCTTTCTGGTTCTGGCGAAGGAAGATATATTTCGAGCTTTTCAGGAAATAAGGATCAAGTTAGATACAGATTCTTTAGTTCGGATCTTTCTGGTAAAAATCAAAGTAAGATTGCTGACTATTCAGAGCATAATCGAATCATATGTACTGATCATTGTAATCTCATATACCCCCCAATTCTCCATGAGAGTTATGATTTATTGGCAAAGAGGCGAAGAAATAGATTCATCATTCCATTCCAATCGATTACAGAACGGGAGAAAGAACTAAAGTCCCCTGCCGATATCTCGATTGAAATACCCATAAATGGTATTTTCCGTCGAGAAAGTATTTTTGCTTATTTCGATGATCTTCAATACAGAAGAAACAGTTCAGGAATTACTAAATATGGGACTATAGGAGTGCATTCAATCCTCAAAAAAGACGATTTGATTGAATATCGAGGAGTCAAAGAATTTAAGCCAAAATACAAAATGAAAATAGATAGATTTTTTTTCATTCCCGAGGAAGTACATATTTTACCTGAATTTTCTTCCATAATGGTACGGAACAATAGTATCATTAGAGTGGATACACGAATTGCTTTAAATACAAGAAGCCGGGTAGGCGGCTTGATCCGAGTGGAGAAAAAAAAAAAAGAGATTGAACTTAAAATATTTTCTGGAGATATCCATTTTCCTGGCGAGACAGATAAGATCTCCCGACACAGCGGGATCTTGATACCACCAGGAACGGTAAAAAAAAATTCTAAGGAATCCAAAAATTTGCAAAATTGGATCTATGTCCACCGGATTACACCTACTAAGAAAAAGTATTTTCTTTTGGTTCGGCCCGTGATCATATATGAAATAGCAGACGGTCTAAATTTATCAACACTTTTCCCTCAAGATCTGTTGCAGGAAAGGGAAAACCTGCAACTTCGAGTTGTTAATTATATCCTTTATGGATATGGTAAACCTTTTTTTGGAATTTCTGACCCAAGTATTCAATTAATTCGTATTTGTTTATCGCTGGATTGGGACCAAGAAAAAAAAAGTTCTTCTATTGAGGAGGCTCATGCTTCTTTTATTGAAGTAAGTATAAGAGATCTGATTCGATATTTCTTACAAGTTGACTTAGTGAAATCCCATAGTTTGTATAGCCGAAAAAGGAAGGATTTCTCAAGTTATAGATTCCTATATGATAATGCGTCAGAGCGTTCCAATATCAATCCATTTTATCTCAAGGCAAGAATTCAACAATCACTTAGACAAAATCAAGGAACTATTAGTACGTTGTTGAATAGAAATAAGGAATGCCAATCTTTGATAATTTTATCATCAATTAATTGTTTTCGAATGGTTCCATTCAACAATGTAAAATATCACAATGTGATAAAAGAAAGAATTCAAAGCGATCCTATAATTTTAATTAGGAATTACTTGGGCCCTTTAGGAACAGCTCTTCAAATTGCGAATTATTCTTCATATTCATTTTACCCTTTTATAACTCATAATCAGATCTCGGTAACTAAATATTTGCAACTTGAGCTTGACAATTTAAAACAGAACGTTCAAGTAATTCAAATTAAATATTATTTAATGAATGAAAATGGGAGAGTTTCTAAGTCCGATCCATGCAGTAACATCATTTTGAATCCATTCAATTTGAATTGGCATTTTCTCTATCATAATTATCATCAAAATTATTTCGAAGAAAGATCCCCAATAATTAGCTTGGGGCAGTTGATTTGTGAAAATCTATGTATATCCAAAAACGGACCACACCTAAAATCGGGTCAAGTTATAATTGTTCAAGTCGACTCGGTAGTAATAAGATCAGCTAAGTCTTATTTGACCACTCCAGGAGCAACTCTTCATGGTCATTATGGAAAAATCCTTTTCGAAGGCGCTACGTTAGTTACATTTATATATGAAAAATCAAGATCTGGTGATATAACGCAAGGTCTGCCAAAAGTGGAACAAGTGTTAGAAGTGCGCTCTATTGATTCAATATCGATGAACCTAGAAAAGAGAGTTGAAGGTTGGAACGCGTGTATAACACGAATTCTGGGAATTCCTTGGACATTCTTGATTGGTGGTGAGCTAACTATAGTGCAAAGTCGTATCTCTTTGGTTAATAAGATCCAAAAGGTTTATCGATCCCAGGGGGTGCAGATCCATAACAGACATATAGAAATTATTGTACGTCAAATAACATCAAAAGTGTTGGTTTCCGAAGAGGGAATATCTAATGTTTTTTTACCTGGAGAACTGATTGGATTGTTGCGAGCAGAACGAACAGGACGTGCTTTGGAAGAAGCGCTCTGTTATCGAGCCATATTATTGGGAATAACGAGAGCATCTCTTAATACTCAAAGTTTCATATCTGAAGCAAGTTTTCAAGAAACTGCTCGAGTTTTAGCAAAAGCTGCTCTCAAGAGTCGTATCGATTGGTTGAAAGGTTTGAAAGAGAACGTTGTTCTAGGGGGTATGATACCTGTTGGTACCGGATTCAAAGGATTAGTGCGTTTTTCACGGCAACATAATAACATTTCTTTGAAAACTAAAAAGATAAATTTATTCAAGGGTGAAGTGAGAAATATTTTGTTCTACCACAGATAATTTTTTGATTCGTGCATTTCAAAGCATTTTCATGATCCAGCAGAACAACCTTTTATAGGATTTAATCATTCCTAAGTTTTCACTATCTTCGGTCATATGGTTTAGTAATAGTAAAAAAAATACTAACAAATAGAAAAAAAATTAATGACTTAGCTCGTGTAGCAACAGAAAATCTACGGTAAAAAGATAAGGTTCCATCGGAACAATTTTTTTTTCAGGGTACCTCTCGTCTCTCTTGCTTTTTTTTAAACAAACAGAGAGATAGAAAGCGTGGGAGAAATGACAAGAAGATATTGGAACATAAATTTGAAAGAGATGGTGGAAGCCGGAGTTCACTTTGGTCATGGTACTAGGAAATGGAATCCGAGAATGGCACCTTATATCTCTGAAAAGCGTAAAGGTATTCATATTACAAATCTTACTAAAACTGCTCGGTTTTTATCAGAAGCTTGTGATTTAGTTTTTGATGCAGCAAGTAAGGGAAAACAATTTTTAATTGTTGGTACCAAAACTAAAGCAGCTGATTCAGTAGCACGAGCTGCAATACGGGCTCGGTGTCATTATGTTAATAAAAAATGGCTCGGTGGTATTTTAACCAATTGGTCCACTACAGAAACGAGACTTCATAAGTTCAGAGACTTTAGAATGAAACAAAAGGCGGGGGGGTTCAACCGTCTTCCGAAAAGAGATGCGGCCGTGTTGAAGAGACAGTTATCCCACTTGCAAACATATTTGGGCGGGATTAAATATATGACGGGGTTACCCGATATTGTAATAATCGTTGATCAGCAAAAAGAATATACAGCTCTTCGAGAATGTATCATTTTGGGAATTCCAACGATTTGTTTAATTGATACAAATTGTGACCCAGATCTCGCAGATATTTCGATTCCAACAAACGATGACGCTATAGCTTCAATCCGATTAATTCTTAACAAATTAGTATTTGCAATTTGTGAAGGACGTTCTAGCTATATACGAAATCCTTGATTCTTGATTAATAATAAGATAAATAAATTCTTTTTTGAACCCCATAGGTTTATGTAATCGCTTTTTATTCCTGAATCGTATAACATAAAAGGCATCAAAATTGTTGGGGATATTATGTGATTAGTTGGTATCCAAACAAAATATACAATTCAAGTGGGCAACTCGAAACAAAGATAGTTGAATCAAAATAATTCCTTTTAAAATTCTATTTCTTTCAGAGGGCGATATGAATGTTCTATTATGCTCCATCAGCACACTCAAAGGATTATACGATCTATCTGGTGTGGAAGTAGGTCAACATTTCTATTGGGAAATAGGAGGTTTCCAAATCCATGGCCAAGTACTTATTACGTCTTGGGTTGTAATTGCTATTTTAGTAGGTTCAGCCATTGTAGCTGTTCGGAATCCACAAACCATTCCGACTGGCAGTCAGAATTTCTTCGAGTATGTCCTTGAATTCATTCGAGACGTGAGCAAAACTCAGATTGGAGAAGAATATGGTCCATGGGTTCCCTTTATTGGAACCATGTTTCTATTTATTTTTGTTTCGAATTGGTCGGGGGCTCTTTTACCTTGGAAACTCATACAGTTACCTCAGGGGGAGTTATCCGCACCTACGAACGATATAAATACTACTGTTGCTTTAGCTTTGCTTACATCAGTAGCATATTTTTATGCGGGGCTTACCAAAAAAGGATTAGGTTATTTCAGTAAATACATTCAACCAACTCCAATCCTTTTGCCCATTAACGTTTTAGAAGATTTCACAAAACCCTTATCACTTAGTTTTCGACTTTTTGGAAATATACTAGCGGATGAATTAGTGGTTGTTGTTCTTGTTTCTTTAGTACCTTTAGTAGTTCCTATACCTGTCATGTTCCTTGGATTATTTACAAGCGGTATTCAAGCTCTTATTTTTGCAACTTTAGCCGCAGCTTATATAGGTGAATCCGTGGAAGGTCATCATTGACTTTTTTTTTAAATCGTCTTTTTTATCTTAGTCCAAGGCAATGTATGCGCAGCTCAAGATAGTCGACTGCCGGAGCATAAGTATACATATACAAAGGTATATACGATCTAGAACTAGAAGAATAGCCAAAATATTACGACATTAGGGAATTGTAAAAAAAAAAGGAAAGAGATCTAAAAGATCTTTTTCCTAAAATGTATGTTTGGCCCTTTCCCTACGAGTAAAATCTTCTTTTTATTTTGTTTGAGGCAATTCAAATATTAGGAGTTATAATCTGAATAAGAATTTTTATGGATTTGATTTATGATACCGATGGGCGATTAAAAAAGATGCTCTATAAATCGATTGAAATGGAAATCGATTTAATTCAATTCATTGACCAAACGCAAATATTAATTTATTATTCAATTGAATAATAAATTAATACAGAAATTAACATATTACTAATTAACATAATATAGTAAGGAAATAAAATATATATAAAATATAAATAGAAAATCAAGTTCAATTTAGTTTAAATTACATAAACTTAGGTCAATCAAGTATTGACTGATATTTCTAGGCAATGTTTCGAACTAATGAATTGATCCATTTATATTTATATTGATCATCTCAGTATTGAATAATAATAATAAAAATTGAATAATAATAATAAAATTGAAAGGGTTTGTTGGGGGGTGTATGCAATAGAATTCCAACTTCCTTTGGTGGATGGTGGGAAAAACAATTTCTATAGTTCGATTGGATCTACGATACAAATAGTGGGTTTACGTTATAGAAGAAACACATGTATATGTGAGATTAGATATTAACTAGTTATATCTGAACTAAGTTATATCTAAAACTTATATCGAATCGGCCTTACTATATGTATATGTGAATTTCGATAAGGATTGAAATAGAAATCGTTCCCTTTCGCCTATAAATATGAATTGAATATTGAATGAAGAAAGAGATTCAATCAAGAAAAACAAAATAAATGAAGAATGGGTCATAACCAATAAAGACATAGAAAAAGTCGTATGGATTTACAAAAACTCGTAGATAGGAACTAAAAAATAGATATCGAAGGAGTTCTGATGATTCAATCTTGAATAGTATTATTATATTTCTCCTTCAACTCACTTCAATTCGGAGCTCTTAGCTTAGTTACCTCGACTGGATGAATCTTAACGATGGAATAATTAAGTCATAGTTTTTTGGTTGATTTGTATCATTAAGTATCATTAACTATTTTTTTTGGTACGAGGAATTTATCATGAATCCACTGATTTCTGCCGCTTCTGTTATTGCTGCTGGGTTGGCCGTCGGTCTTGCTTCTATTGGACCCGGAGTTGGTCAAGGGACTGCTGCGGGTCAAGCTGTAGAAGGCATTGCGAGACAGCCCGAGGCAGAGGGAAAAATACGAGGGACTTTATTGCTTAGTCTGGCTTTTATGGAAGCTTTAACAATTTATGGATTAGTTGTAGCATTAGCGCTTTTATTTGCGAATCCTTTTGTTTAATATTTCATCTTAATCCTATAAGAAAAAGAAAAATACGTATTTTTCTTATTGTTCTGTTCTGGGCTTGATGCTTCCTTTTTTGAATTAATATCAACAATTAACTACTACAATTACTTTTATTCGTTGGGACAATAACCCAAGGGAAGGAATGATTTGAGGATGAGGAATTATTATACTGATTCACTTTCGTCCTTCCCCCTCGATTTATTCCTTTCCCTTCTTAGTTCAATAGAACTCTTTTTAAGGTGGAAGAGAAAATTATTAAAAAAAAATCGACAAATAGAGAATTAGTCTATTTTATCTATAAAAGGAGATCATATGAAAAATGTAACCGATTCTTTCCTTTTCGTGGGTCACTGGCCATACACCGGGAGTTTCGGGTTTAATACCGATATTTTAGCAACAAATCCAATAAATCTAAGCGTAGTCCTTGGTGTATTGATTTTTTTTGGAAAGGGGGTGTGTGCGAGTTGTTTATTTCAAGAATAATACGGGATCCAACCCGCTGTACTTTTTTCGTTACCTTATTAAGGGTGCATGATCCCGCGAATTACTTTATGAATAAATTAAGAAATCCTCTTTCAGAACCATAGCATTTCGTGATTCATTGGTAAATCGACTTTGATTCTCTCTTAACCAATAAGATGGGACTAGGAATATGGTTAAAGCTAAATGGTTTGAAGTCCAGACGCAGCATGTACTCTTTCTACTACATATGTTAATAAAAAACGGTTTAAAAAGAAAAATGAAGGGTTGGAAGAAATTGTTTTCGATATACAACACTCATGTCGAGAAAATGATTTGAGTCCATTATTAATTATTAGAAAAATGCCTATTTCATCCGTTTTTATACAATGCTGAATTGATGACCTATGTAGAACGTAAGAAGAGTTCTTTGAATTTGAAGAAAAAAGAAACAATTTTGCTGACAATTACTTTCTTTGTCAGAAGAGTCCTCCGAATATTCTGGTTTTGCATTAGTAATAAGTTTTGATATCTTTTTTTTTTTCAAATATGACTAGAGAAGAGAAGATAGGCTCATTACATTCAAAAAAAGATATGGGAATTTTTCATAAGTAATTGAGCGCGAGAGCCAAATGAATTGAAAGATTCATATTTGGTTCGGGAA